AGAAGAAAAAATTCCCCTATCATTCGATTTTCTGAAAGGTAACTATCTTGGTTTCGTATATAAATTTATATAGAATCTTTGAAAAAGACTTTCTTTCCTAAGAAAGAAAAACTTACTATCTTTGGGATCTGATCCTACACCGCTGCTCAAGACTTTAGTGGATCAACTCTATTACATAAGTGGATTCCTATTTTATCTCACATCACGAGATAAGTATATCTACCATCATGACATAAGTACGCAGTTATTATTGTATTGGCCCCAAATTTCGCCAATTGATCTTTACGGTGCTTCCCTTACCAATTAGATTCTTTTTTTATCCATAGAAAAAGTAGCTAGGTATATCTATTTATTTTCTTCATATTTCAACTTTTATGAATATAAAGTTTTTTTCTTTGCTACAGCTGATAAAAATCGTTGTTTTAGACGATGTATATGTAGAAAGCCTTTTTTTGTTTTTCTTTTTTTACTTCTATAGTGAAGATAGTCGCACGTAATGACAGATCACGGCCATATTATTAAAAGCTTGTGGTAAGAATGGATTTCGTTCTAGTGCTCGAAAATAATATTCCAAAGCTTTCGTATGTTCTCCATTACTTGTATGGATAAGACCTATATTATAGAGTATATAACTTCGATCATAAGGATCAATTTCTAGTCGCATAGCTTCATAATAATTCTGTAAAGCTTCTGCATAATTTCCTTCGGATTGAGCTGACATCCGTTACGGTCGCCATTCAATTAAAAGAATCTCCGTTCCAAAACCGTACGTGAGATTTTCACCTCATACGGCTCCTCCCTTATGTGCATAAGGAGAATATACATGAAATCAAAAAGATGAAAATATTCTCATTATGGACTGAGCAGGGCTAGTGTTTTTACAAGAAATCTCTAGCCAACCTTCCTGCAAGAGATCTTTTCTTAATATCAAGGGTGTTGAGACTAGATAACTAGATAGAAATGAGAACTCGAGCAATTTCTTTGTTTTCAACGCCTCCTAATTTCCAGGAATTAGTCACTTCAAACAACCTTCGATGGTTATATTGGTATCCAAAGTACGAACGAGATGGATGTTTGTTGTCCCAACCATTCTTTTAGTCCCGAGCCCAATAAGGAAAGGGGTCATTTCTAACAAGGTTTTCGTGTTGTTGATTCCTAGGTGTAGTGCTTCTTCCCTTATGCTGTCCGTTGGTACTAGTGTAGTGGAGTAGGATTGCCCCATAATACAGAACCTCTAGATATAACCTTTCGCTCAATACTAGAATCTAAGATTGAAACATAGCATCTGAGGTTGCATTAATCGAGGATACACGACAGAAGGAATTGTTCTATTTCCAAACTTCACCTTCAACAAGCGTAGATTTATTTCAAAAATTTTTCCGAATCACATGTCTTTCTCGTAAGACCAAGAGAAAAAAAGAATCAAATCACACCATCTCTGTAATAGGTAAATGCCTCCTTTTCTCCTGAAGTTGTCGGAATTATTTGCAATAAGATATTGGCTACAATTGAAAAGGTCTTATCAATAAAATTTCCATTTATCCGCGATCTAGGCATAGCTAGCAATCCATTTTATAATTCTTCTCATTCCCTCTCGGGGGAAAATGATCCCACAAAGAAAAGAATTGTACAGTACGAAATAACATAAAAATAGATTGATTTGAAAAAAAAAGATTATGGGCTTTTTATTCCAATTGTTCCTTTTTTATAGGAATCAATAAGAAAAGGTCCAACCCGGTTCGATTTCATCCTAATGTAGTAGTATACCAACGAAGCGAACTATTCCGATTTCGTTGAAGTTACAGATTCAAATAACTCGAGAAATTTGTATTGAATTATGATACAAAGAGGAAAAAATCATTCTATGATGAAAATAGAATAACCACCTCTTTTTTATGTTATGTACATAGCAGGTATACAATCCACTATACAAAATGTTTTATCAATCTAGAATAGAGGGGTGAGGGAAGGGGTTTGTTGTTGAGAATTCTAAAGTCGGAAAGAAATTTGAGAATTTGTAAGGTATGGAATCGTAGTCTATATAGAATTATGATAGAAAGGTATCCATTAACCCTAGTCTAAAAAATCTAGACCTATTAATCAGTTGATTCGTTCTAATTCATTGATTTAATGGATTCGAATCGAATTTCTAGTAGGAGTCGTTTTTGCAAACACAAACCCCCTTTTCATTTTCAAAATTACAAATAAAAAAATTTCGTAAAAAAATAATTGTCTTGAGGCCTCGAAAGATCTTTCTTTACTTTGATGAAAAATTTTCTATTTTTATTTATAATATTTTGTAATATATAGTTCAAATATATAGTTAAAATGGATTGGTCATACTTATCCAATCCAATAATCTAGAATGAAATATGAAGAACTCACTATTCACTTGGTTTTTGATTCATAATCATTATGTAGGAGAGATGGCCGAGCGGTTCAAGGCGTAGCATTGGAACTGCTATGTAGGCTTTTGTTTACCGAGGGTTCGAATCCCTCT